TAAGGTGAATATCCAGTCCATTCAATGCTAGGCATAATGAATATGAGTATAAGGACCTCAAAATAACCTCTTTTCGTCCTATGAACTTTAAGGTGTATGAAGTATCATATTTGACTCTTGGAGCGGAGCGATAGAGACTCCATTTAACGTCAGGTTGATCTAGGCCGGAGGCAGACCTACGTCAAGGTAACCCTTCTTTGAAACACTTTGGTATTGCTCCTGAATCAGAATACAAATAATGAATCAGAGCACATGGAGCCATCTCGTTATCTTCCTGTCAAGAAAAAATATGGTGAACGAGCTGATCTTTCTATCAGTTAATGAAAGAGCCCAATGCAAAAAAAATGCATGTTGGGTCTTTGAAACAGTTCGAATCATTTCGACAATAATCAGTTTGATCTGTTTTACCGAGAAGGTCTACGGTTCGAGTCCGTATAGCCCTATACCTTTTTGTATAATTTTCATTTCCTAATTAATGCTTGCTTGTGGCTGGCCGGTTGATTGGTCCATAGAAATGGAATCATTCCCACATGCTCACGGAGATCGATCCCTCGGGGCATGAAAATGAAAACAAGAATTTATTCCAATGGATCCAATCGGATCATTTTCAAATCTCGGATAAACAAAGCCATTCTTCTTCATTAATCTTCGTGTGTGAATGACATACGACTTTTTCCTCTTTTCTTGTCCATGATCAAAGATTTAGTGATACACCTTTGCTTTGGTATACCCAAGTCAATTTATGAAGTCAAAATCATAACATGAGCCTGGCTAAAAACTCCAACCTGACCCAACCAAATCAAATCGAATAGTAAGTCACATGGATCTAGTACCTATTCTTGTTCTTGTATTTGTAAGCCGGAGTTTCAAAAACGAAGTTGGCAAGTTTCATTGTAAAATAGGCTTTTCTTCGTATAACCGGCCTGGCAAAACAAGTAGTTATTTTTCTGTTTCTGTACAATACTTATTTTTTTGTATTCCAATTTACTCCAATCCAATTGCTCATCATTCCAATTCTACCGATGCAGACTTTATGCAAGAAGATTAGGGGCCATTTGAACTTGGATGAGTCAGTAATCCCCCAACTCATCACTTTTTGGTGGAACAACAACCCCAGTTTCAGAGATAATGACTTGGTCCTAATCAATGTTTGCGCCCTCTTCTATTTTTATTTTTATGAGTGGGTCTGTCGAATCGTTCGACAACGCGTGATTCCATTCCATTAGAAGTATCTTCTGTAGATCATTTACAATTCATCCGACTCTACCACTGCACTATGCTCCATTGTGTAGGTTTGTTTCAAAAGAAGCCTTTTTATTGTCACGAAGCCTAACCGTTGGTCTTACTAGATATTATTACATTAACAAGTATTTCGAGTCATTCCAAATCAAGATCTTTAGTCCTAGAAATTGGTCCGAAATGGAATGCTCTTTCAAGACTTCGAACTCGAATTAAATAATTCGATTGTTTCTGGGGGGTAAGGTCTGGGTAGTACAGGTCCAAAGTCTCTAATTTGGGTATAGGAACTTATATATAAGGGTTCCTCAGAATTCAACGGATTGAATAAAATCAATTAAGTATAAATCTGGGACAAGGAGAGAGAATCTAATTGGTCGATGCATTCTGTTTCTGTATCCGTATCGAATCAATAGAAGCAATGATCCTCTATCCAGATCTTAATGAAAAGAATACACGAACGCCAACCGAGTAGAATATACCATAACGAGATGGAAATCCCTAGACATTCTACTACATCTGACTACTGACTATATTCTAAATCACTAAGCAAAAAAAAAGAGAAAAAATGAGCCAGACCTCTTCTTTGATTATATTAATTGAATATTTCAATTTTAACATAACATTTATGTTTAATATTTATTAATATTTAATTGAATCTTTCTTTTATTCATTTTATTTATGAATATGAATATTATTTCAATTCATATTATTTAATTGAATATATTCTTTCATTCCCTTTTTATAGAGAATCCGAGGCAAAGGGAAATTGAGAGAATTTTATTTGTATAAGAGCATGATATGTCTACACTATATCGAAATAGAATCGAAGTAAGTGAGATTACGTTGGATAAATCTTGAAACGAGACATGACCCACAGCAAACAAACGAAACTGTGTGGTTCGATCAAAATGTTTGTTTCGACTAAGCAGTTATGGATGAATTGACAATTCCGATTCGAATCGACTAATTCGGTATATTCCACATTCATAGGAGTACATCTATGTTTCTGCTTCACGAATATGATATCTTCTGGGCATTTCTAATAATATCAAGTGTTATTCCTATTTTGGCATTTCTAATTTCCGGAGTTTTAGCCCCGATTAGTGAAGGACCAGAGAAGCTCTCTAGTTATGAATCGGGTATAGAACCCATGGGGGATGCTTGGTTACAATTCCGAATCCGTTATTATATGTTTGCTCTAGTTTTTGTTGTTTTTGATGTTGAAACGGTCTTTCTTTATCCATGGGCAATGAGTTTCGAT